ATCTAGATTTGAGTAGCGTGTCGTAAGAAAAAAACGAATCGGAAAAAAAGAAATCTGTTTTTATTGAATTGAACGTGTTCATTCATTTTGACTACTTTAGCATATTTTCTCATACTAATTTCTACTCTACTTTCCCGGAGTTCATTCTCCGGGTAACTCAATTTAAATTATTCTGTTGGATTCTTTCCAATCTACTTCCTTTATGATTTCGTTCGAAATCATATAAAGACAATTCCTATTTAATATAGCTATTTGTGCAAGTATTTTACGGTTAAGAAGCAACTGTCTCTTGTACAGATCGTGTATTAATCTACTATAACTATAGGATACCCCCCTTTCGCGAATTACTGCGTTTATCCTAGTGATCCACAAACGACGAAAATCTCTCTTTTTCCTATCCCTATCCCGATGAGCTGAAACTAAAGCTCTTATTTTCTGTTGAGTAATAGTTCTAGTAAGCCTTGAATGAGCCCCTCGAAAGCTTGATGCAAATAAACGAATTTTTGTTCTACGTCTCCGAGCTATATATCCCCGTTTAATTCTGGTCATTGAATAAATGAAACTTTGACGAATAACTAATTGATTGCCTTTCTTTCAGTTATTCTTTTCCCCTTCCTAGTCTATTAATAACAAAACGGATTTTTCCAATGTATAAAATCAAAATTCCAATGGCTTTGGCTACTCTAACCTTCCCGACCACGATTTTTTATTTTTTTTAGGTATTTCACTGCGAAATAAGACAGAAATAAGAAATTGTATTTTCCTAGGTATCAAAAATATAGTAAATAAAAGAAATAAAAAAAGAAATAGTGGGTTCCTTCGTTTCTATGGTTACTTCTTAAACGGTGAGGTCTTCTCTATACACCGGAGCCTTTACTTTATACTTTAATTTAATATTTAATCAACTAATTGATGTTATTGGGAACTTGTATAGTTCACACGCTTTGGCTCTACCCATGAATTATCCAGTAATAGGTCTTTCACAATCAGATCTACCTATACAGTAACGGTATTTAATTAGGAAAGTTTGCTGGGTAGCTGACCCTCTTAGTCCGTTCTTGCCAGATTGGGGGCCTACCTAATCTTTATGTTTTATGCTTTTTAAATAAGATTTCCTCCGCTTAATGGATAACCATTTGTTACCAATGGAGAATTTCTTATCATCTTAAATTCAGTTGATTGGATTTACACCAACGGAAACCATAAACTTCATACACAATAGGGGGATATGGTAGAGTTTTTTTTTTTAATAATGGATGGAGTTACTTTTTCCATCCTATCCCATTCACCGGTACTGATCATTGATACTGTAAAAGTCGTTTTCTTGCTTTTGTGCCAGCTCATGATCTAAACGAGTCGCACATACACCCTAGTACATGTTCCTCGACGCTGAGGGCACCCCCGAAGAGCGGGGGATTTTGTGACATTTCTGATTGGCTGTCTTGTATTTCTAATAAGTTGTTTAATAGTTGGCATGTTGAATCGTATACATAATATGATAGGTTGGTTTAGATTGATCCTAACCAAATGATGGTGAATTACTTCTATTTAATAGAATATTCAATTCGAAGATAAAATCGCAAATCACAGATTTGCGCGAAATCCATGTTATTTTCCGTCAACCGCTACATAATCAACAATTCCATAATTTAGGGCTTCTGTTGCTGACATAAAAACATCTCTTTCCATATCTTCGGATATAACCCAGAAGGGTTTGCCCGTTTTTTTTTCATAAATCCTTGCGAGGATTCCACGCAGTTTCAGCATTTCTCCCGCTTCCACGACAAATTCGCCTACTTGTGCCATATAAAAACCACTAAAAGGTTCATGCATCATTACCCTGATGATATAACAAAATAAAAGCTTCTCCTATCTCGTATGATAAAGCAAAGAGAAAAGAAAGATAAAGACTAGAAAAAAGATAGAATTGAACAACCGTACAGGCATCTTTTGTGCATACGGCTCTACAAGAAAATTGACCCCTCTCCTTTCTATTGAAGAAAGAGAAAAATAGAATCTAGCAGACTCAGATGGGTAAATAATCAAATTGCCATCCTTCCTTTCGGAGTAGTTCAAAAATACTATGATGGCTCCGTTGCTTTATATGTTTATTTTTTCTTTTTTTGTCTGTGATTCAGCAATCCCAAAGTTTCTTTTTAATCCGATCAAATAAGGAAAAAATATTTTTTTTTCGTACTCTTTCATAACATAAATATTGTTAAGAACTCTCCGGCATGAAAACAAAAAAGTTTGTGACGCTGAACTGAACTCCCGATAGATAAGAGAAAATCGGAAGTACCCCTTATCTCATACTACTCTCTCGATACAGAATCTAATGTTTTGAAAAAAAAAACAATACAAAAATTTCTCATATCGAATTCGAAGTGCCATGCTATTATTACTTAGTATTCATATGGCGAAGGCATAGTCTTCTTTTTTCTCTCAAATAAAAACCTCATTGGCGCCAAGCGCGAGGGAATGCTATACGTTTGTTAATTTC